TTTATTAATTTATATAATCCATTTCTATCTCGAATAAGAATAAAACAATTTAAATGAATGATAAAGTATAAATCACGAATAAAAAATGGAATTATAAAATATAAAATAAAAGACGGAAAAAGCTTTCGGATTTATTCATATCATTCCATTATATTGACAATTTCGAAAAACTGTTCATACTATGAGCATAGTATGATGGCGGTCAGGCAAGTATGCCCCCATCGTCTAGTGGTTCAGGACATCTCTCTTTCAAGGAGGCAGCGGGGATTCGACTTCCCCTGGGGGTAGGGTACTACGAAAGGAAGTTGATCATGTATTAGCAATAAACCTAGAATTGATTCGTCCTGGGTCGATGCCCGAGCGGTTAATGGGGACGGACTGTAAATTCGTTGGCAATATGTCTACGCTGGTTCAAATCCAGCTCGGCCCAATAATTCGCTGATCCGCCATAAAATCATATAGCCCATTTTGTTTTCCAGAAATCCCAAATAAAAAATAAAAATAGGGAAGAATAAAAAAAGTCAGATTTTTTGATATATCCATCCCTACCGATATTTTTTTATTTGCTCTATTTATTGGTTCTCATAAATTCTGACCTTACTAACGATTTAGATTCGTATCAGGATCATTAAGTATAAAGTTTAATGAAAAGAGTAATTTTTCATTGAAAAATTGATATTGATTATGGATCGATTTGACAATAATAAGACAATAACAAAAAAGGATTACTAGTTACTAGTAATCCGTCACGCTCTCACTAAGGTGCATATCGGCGTGGATATCATTCTATCGCTTGCACTTCCTTTTGTTACAACTACAACACGGAGATTCTAATCGAATCTAAAATCAATGATTTGAATGAAATCATAACATAAGAATATGTATGTTGTACACTTTACTTTATTTCCCTGGGATTGTAGTTCAATTGGTCAGAGCACCGCCCTGTCAAGGCGGAAGCTGCGGGTTCGAGCCCCGTCAGTCCCGACGGAAAAAATACATCAATTCATCCCGACCTTTTTTGTAAAAGGGGATACAAATGGCAGAATTTCATTCCCAACGATATCCTTCTTATTTTTTTTTATTTATTTTTTTTCTTGCGTATTTATGATCAAACAAATATGGGATTCCCATTACTTCAACCAATAACAATTGATGTGATGGGAGAGTATGTGAATTGCTACAATTATTGGCAGCATCCATTGTATTCATCAGGGGCGGGGCCGGTTTTTTTTCGATTGCCTGCAACCTGTGTATGTAATAGAATAGAGTAAAATATGTTTGTTATGTTTTCTGGAAGCATATACACACACATGGAGTTCATTTACAGTACAAAATGAATTTAACATAATTTAACATAGTATAGTTGTTACTTTGATAGAATACCTTTTTATTAAATATTAAAAAAAAAAGAGTATTTTATTCTCCCTTTCCTCTTTCATTTTTTTGTAACTTTAATTACTAGTATTAGGTTGAATTTGAAACATTCTATCTCATTCAAATTGCATATGGAGCTTTTTTATATATGCATCCTAATGAGAGCAAATAAAATAAAGATCCACAAATTCAGGAATAAATAAGTTTTTGTAATTAAAAGTGCCAAATAAAGAATAAGCGCCCTAATCTAATAATCTAATATAGTGAATTTGATGGATTAAGATCAATTTTTTTATACTGGTACTCGTCTTTATCACATTTCTTTGTTTTCCACTAAAATTCAATTTTAAAAACATAAAAAAGGGTTTATAATTTAACTCTTTCCCCCCCTTTTTTTTCCTTTCTAGTGTTTGTTTGGATTTATTTGTAAACTATTTGTAAACAAATAGGCGAACTGGAAGAGCAGTCAGATGATTGTACAAGGGAGGCGGTAGGTTATAAAAAAAATAGGGGAAAAGACTATATATAAAAGGAATTCTTTTGATTGAAGCAGGAATCCACTTTTTTATTCGGTGTGTATAAAGGATCCTCCTATGTTATACTATTCAATTCTCGACAGTGAATCGATTTGATAGTTTAGATATTGTTATTCATAATATTGATCCGATTCGATGTCATTGAAATGTAATGTAATTAATCGCATTCAATTAACATAACAAGCAAAAAATTTTTTATCTCTATGGGATTAAATCCCGAGTTATTGCGAAGTAAAAAAAAAATTAAATTATGGAAGTCAATATTCTTGCATTTATTGCTACTGCGCTGTTCATTCTAGTTCCTACCGCTTTTTTACTTATAATATACGTAAAAACAGTAAGCCAAGGTGATTAATTTCAATGGAATTTTACTTCTTATCAAGGATGTAAGAAAAAAAGAATTCCAATTTCTTTTCTCGCCTTAACGAATAGAAAGGGACTATAATCCGCGGGAGCATATAACTTATAAAACCGATAGTATGGTAGAAAGAAATATATGAAGCTTTCTACCATACTATTTATTATTGTAATGTCTACAGTTGTAATGTATAAATATACAAGCTTAAATCCATAATATGTATCTTCATAGATGTCGATATTAATTAAATAGATGTAATGTTAATCTTGGTATACATTAAAAGAATCAAATTCATGAAGTAAAAATGGTATGATATAGGCATGTCATATATTACTAAAAAAATAAAGGCGTCCGTTGTTTCGCATTGTCCATATATAACTCGGGTAAGAGTAAGTTCATCGAGATATAAAGAAGAATTATTTTTTTTTTGTAATAAATTGCCTATCGTCCAGATCTCTTTTACGTTGGAAATACGATTGAAATACAAACATGGGAATCATTGAAATATTTGTTTGGTTGAAAAGGTATTATTCATATTCATACATATTATTCATAGAATACCCACTAAAATCCAAAAGAATTTCGAAATGAAGACTAATTAAATATAAATTAAATAGTTAAAAAAAAAAAAAGACTTTGCAAAACGATCTATAAAACCATTGAGACAGTTTAATTTATCAAACCAATTAGTAATACCTTTAGAGTCCACTTCTTCCCCATACCACAAGTGAAAGGGAAAATGTAAAGACTACCATTAAAGCAGCCCAAGCGAGACTTACTATATCCATGTTAATTATGTCTCCTATCTCTATGAATATAAAACGAATATGAAAGAATTATTCCATTATTGTTCACTAATAATAGTAGAATTACCGGCACAGAGTCAAAAAGAAAAAGGATTCTGACACAACACCGTTGATGAAACACTCCAATAAATCTGCTTATCCGCTTATAACAATATTATATATATATATAATGGTTTATAGTGGAATATATATATGATTGATTTCTAGTGGAATCGGGAAACATTAAGCACACGCAAAATACGCAGTGACACTTTTGGAAATATCAAGAGAATGTTACTAACATGTATCAACAATAAGACTTATTCTTTCTTTTGCTTTTGTTGCCCCTCATTCTCCTCCCTCATTAAGTAAAAAAAAAACTAATTATACATCCAATCGAATATTGATTGATTGCCTGAACACTCAGAGATTTTCATGAGTCTGTCTACAAACAAAGTAAGTATCGTTCGCCTCTTACACACTTATTAATTAGATAATTAGATCCCCTGCTAGCCAATCAAGTTCAAGATTCAGCCAGTGGACACTACGATATTAGTAATGGCGAGATTATCCTATCAAGATTTATTTTTATTGATTCCCTTACACTACCGTAATTAATTTTTACTTGAAGCCTAGGCGTAATGATTTACAACACAGAAACCCCCCGTAGGTTTAGAATAAAAAAAGTCTCAAGAGTCTTTTTTCTACACTTGCTTTTGCGGGGGAAAATTCGTCGAGTTATATCAGCAAAACAGAATAAATAGGGGGGTTAGGGTTTTTTGTTGATTAGGCGACACCCGGATTTGAACTGGGGAAAAAGGGATTTGCAGTCCCCCGCCTTACCGCTCGGCCATGCCGCCCAAAACGAGAGAAAAAAAAGTTAGAATATTCTCCTTCTCTATTTTTTTTTTTATTATTTTTTTTTTAGTTTAGTATTATTGTTGTACTTTCTATCTTTCAATTCCTTTTTCTTTAACCCCTTGCCTAAAATTAAAATAAAGGCAACCCCTTCGTTTTGAATTGTATCCATTCCTTCGATTGATTGGTTGTATAGTATCTCAAAATACACAATATCCTAAGAATTTTCCCTTTATTTTTTTTTTCTATTGAAAAAAAAAATGTGGATGCTCAGCTACAAAAGCCAAAATTTAGGAAAAATTGGAACCATTAACTATTATGGTATGGTAATTTATAACCAAACGATTTTGGTAGTTGAGTCTTCACTTGTCTTTCCCTAGTTATATAAGAAACTAAAAATGGATACATAACTAATCAGGAGTGATTAAAAAAAAACTTTTCTTTTTCTTCATGTCAATTCAATTATAACAGCAATTATGATTAGATGTAAACCCCATAGTATATGTTGTTACATAGTTAGAGTTATTTAATGGGGTATTTTAGATGGGTATAATGCCCATAGGTAATTAGCAATAAATTATCGTGTTTTAATTTTTCATTGAACAGATTGAAGAAAAATAAATATGATTTCTCATAGAGCAGGGCATGTGCTGTCTCCAATCAATGTAGCTATAATGCAATAAAAATAAAGTAAAAATAAAGTAAGAAAGACATATAGACATATATATATAGTATAGATACCTATGTCTGCACATGTTTAATAAAATAAATATAAGTCTTCTGTTCTTACGCACTTCAACCATATTCTAAATATTCTACTAAAAAAATAAAAAAAAAAAGTAAGTAAAAATATCTCTCTTTTGTGCGAATCATTTTTAAACAGCGGAATCCACTTATTTTTCTGGTATCCAATCAGTTGGAATATGTAATATCATAATAATGGTAGAAATTGCATTTTTTTTTTTTATCTTCTATACAAAACGCCATAAGGCTAAATGGGAGTATCAATTCTTTTAATATTTAATACATTCCATAGATATGGAGTTGGGTAAAATTTCATGTGATTCAGTAAACAAAATAAAAATTCAA